AAATGCAAAAAATAGGGATTTTTTTAAATATCTGATTTATAATAAATAAACTATAAACTTTAGTCTATTTGCAATAGAAAGCGTTCTTCATATAAACATTATATAGGCGAGAACCAATAATAATGTTATTCGATAAACATTAAGGGGCGATTGATATTATTTGGTTATTTAACTATAAAAAGAGTTAAATGTTTGGCCTTTTAAGTAAATTCATTAGTATAAAAGAAGACAAAAGGAGACTAGGGGCCCAGTTTGTTAATCTAAACAAAGCTTAGATTAAATAAAATTTAGAGAGATTTTGATTTGGTTTAAGAAAGCTTAAAGAAAGATTCTAAATTTGGAAAGGGAAACATCCGGCATTAAGAAATATTAATTGGCGGGCAAAGGTCGTAGTGGAGAGCGAGGGCTTTGTATTTAAGTTTAATAAGATAATGAGGGGGAAAGCCGCCGCTTGATTATTCTTATATAAACAATAGTGGGGGCCACCGATAGAGAAGAGTACTGTGAAGGAAAGTTAAATATTTTGTCTTTAAAGCAGATATTGTTATCGTACCTTTTGTATAAGGGGTTTGTAAGAAGTTTTTAGCGAGGCGGGGGCCGTAATGAGGGTGAGTCTTCTGTAGTTAAAAATCCCGAAACTAAGTGATCTAATTATGGGCAGCCTGAAGTTATATGGGAGTATAATGGAGGGGCGAACTGGTAACTGTGGCAAAAGTTTCAGATGATCTATAGTTGGTGGTGAGAGACCAATCGAACTTAGAAATAGCTGGTTTTCTACGAAATTCATTTTAGTAAAGTGAAAATTTAAATAAATCTTATTTATGGAGAGTATATTTTAGATTTTCAATGAGAGTGGGGGCGTAAAGTTGTCGCTCGAGAGGGGAAAAGCCCGGATATTAGCTAAAGGCGTGAAAAAAAATTTTAAGTGCAAAAGGGGGATTAATTTAGATAAAAAGAAAGTGGGCTTGGAAGTAGCCATCTTATAAAGAGTGTGTAATTACATAATTTTCAAGTTATGGCCCTTGAAAATGTGGGCGACTTAAAAAAGTATTAAAGCTATGGGTGTTTAATATAGACTTATTTATATTAAATATATAAAAGTTTAATAGGGGTTTCTTTATATTAAGCCAAATTTAGGTAGTAGAATATACTGTATTGGATAATGAAAATAGATCAGTAGAAATAATGCAAACATGAGTAAAAAATACCTGGGGGTTGTCTACAAAAGTCGTAAAAATTAATAGGCGGTAGGATAGTTTAATATTAAGAAATATTATTTGGTTTTCGCCCTGTAATTTGTTGTATTAAATAAATTATAAACTTTAGTTTATAGGTTTTCTATTTTTATTTTTGTAGTATAATTTAAGACTATCGGGGGTAGTTGAAGAGGAATGGGGGTTCCGACTGACAATAGAGGGTATTTAAATGAATGACTTTATATTAAGGAATTCGGCAAAATGTTTTTGTAAGATTACGAGAAGAAAAGAGTTTAATTAAAAAGACTATAAAATTATCGCTTTGTTAGTTGCCTTAATTAGACAAAAATTAGGAGGTGTCGACTGTTTCGCAAAAACATAGCTTCTAGTAAAGAATAGGGGTGAGACCTGTCCAGTGACTATTTCTAAATATCGTTTCGATTATAAGGGTAGTTAAACGGCCGCGGTAATTATGACCGTGTTAAAGTAGCGCAATCAATCGCCAATTAATTGTTGGCAAGTATGAAGGTTTCACGAATGCCTCACTGTCTCAATATAAAGTTTATTGAAATTGGAATTTTAGTGAAGATACTAAATAGTAGTTGAAAGACGAGAAGACCCCGTGAGCTTTACTGGAGTGTTAATTATTATTAATACAGACAGTTTGGTTGGGGCGACCCCCCTATAAAGAGTAACTAGGGGGCTTGTGGGGTAAGAAATAGTTAAACCTAAGACAATAAGGGGCCCTCCCAAATTGGCATGTAGTTTTTTGGTTTATCAAAATCTTTTAGAACTTGGTGGGATATATTGATCCGTAATTTATGGGTTACGAGAGCGGCAAAAAGTTACCGCGGGGATAACAGGGTAATTTTGTTTGAGAGTTCGTATCGAAGATGGAGTTTGCTACCTCGATGTTGAATTGTGATATCCTGAAGGCGCAGGAGTTTTCAAGGGTTGGACTGTTCGTCCATTAAAATCGCACATGATTTGAGTTCAGACCGGCGTGAGCCAGGTCGGTTTCTATCTTCAATTATTTAATGTCTTTTATTTTTTTAGTACGAAAGGAGGAAAAAGAGCTTGTTCTATGATTTTTAATTAAGACAAAGAATTAATTATTAAATACATATATAAGAAATTTAAAGAGTATATTATTTTAGATAAAAATAATTAAAATACTAATAATGATATCAAATAATATTTAGCAAGAAACAGCGGCTTTTGATTTTTTTAGAAACAATAAATAAGATATTTTTTAAAGTATCTTGGCCGTTGTTTACAATAGGGAAAACCAGATACATCGGGTCTTCGTAACTTCACTTTGGGTTACTACGCTTGTATAATGTTTATAGTTTATTTCCTATAAATAAGTAAATAGCGTTTCTATTGTTTATACCGGGGTATGTCTGAATTAATGGATGCTGCAAGATATATAGGAGCAGGCGCCGCAACAATAGGGGTTGCTGGGAGCGGGGCGGGTATTGGGACTGTTTTTGGTAGTTTGATTATTGGGTACGCCCGTAATCCTAGTTTGAAACAACAGTTGTTTACTTACGCTATTTTAGGATTCGCGATTTCGGAGGCAATGGGGTTATTTTGTTTAATGATGGCTTTTTTATTATTGTTTGCGTTATAGGCTTGAGTACAAGGGAAACAGTTAAATAACCAAATAATATCAATCGCCCCTTAATGTTTATTTGTCGTTGTTTATAATGTTGTTGGGGGGCCATAAAATAAGATTAACTTTATATAATAGGTTATAAAAGAAATAAAATGTTTGTTGAGTGGTTCTTTTCATCAAAAGAGAGCAGTCCTTGAATAACTCGTTGGTTATTTTCCACTAATCATAAGGATATCGGGACATTATATTTATTATTCGGGATTGTGGGGGGGACGGTGGGTTTATCTTTAAGCTTGATAATGCGGTTCGAGTTGTCTTCCCCGGGAACCTTATTGGGGGATGATAATATATATAATGTCGTTGTAACAGCACATGGTTTGATAATGGTCTTTTTTTTGGTAATGCCTGTATTGATCGGGGGGTTTGGTAATTGGTTTGTTCCCCTGTATATAGGGTCTCCAGATATGGCGTTTCCAAGGCTAAATAATTTAAGTTTTTGGTTATTGCCGCCGGCATTTATTATGTTAGCTGGGTCTGTCTTTGTGGAAGAGGGGGCCGGGACCGGCTGGACTTTGTACCCACCGCTATCTGGCGGCATGGGGCATTCCGGGCCATCTGTGGATATGGCTATTTTTAGTTTGCATTTGGCGGGTATCTCTTCTATCTTGGGGGCGATTAATTTTATTAGTACTATTTTTAATATGCGGGCGTCTGGAGTAGGTTGAACTCGAATGCCTTTGTTTGTATGATCTATTTTAGTTACAGTGTTTTTATTATTACTGTCATTACCAGTATTGGCCGGAGGAATAACTATGTTATTAACTGATCGGAATTTTAATACTTCTTTCTTTGATCCGGTGGGGGGCGGGGACCCTATATTGTTTCAACACTTATTTTGGTTTTTTGGCCATCCAGAGGTTTATGTTTTAATTTTGCCGGGATTCGGGATAGTTTCTCAAGTAATCGTGGTATTTAGTAAAAAGCAAATATTCGGGTATTTGGGGATGGTGTATGCCATGGTGTCTATCGGTATATTAGGATTTATTGTATGGGCCCATCATATGTTTACTGTGGGTATGGATGTTGATACCCGGGCGTATTTTACGGCCGCTACTATGATAATTGCGATACCAACGGGCATTAAAATATTTAGTTGGATTATGACTGCAATGGGGGGAGAGCTCGTTTTTGATACTCCAATGTTGTGGGTTGCAGGATTTGTTTTTTTGTTTACTATGGGGGGTCTTACTGGTATTGTTTTAGCCAATAGTTCATTGGATGTGGTATTACATGATACTTATTATGTGGTCGCCCACTTTCATTATGTGCTATCTATGGGGGCGGTCTTTTCGATTTTTGCAGGCACGTATTTTTGGTTCGGGAAGATAACAGGGTATCAGTATAATGAGTTATTAGGAAGGGTTCATTTTTGGTTAATGTTTATTGGTGTTAATTTGACTTTTTTCCCGCAACATTTTTTGGGATTAGCTGGAATGCCCCGTCGATACTCTGATTTCCCGGATTGTTTCGCCGGATGGAATATGGTTAGTTCTTTTGGCTCGGTAATATCTTTAGTAAGTATAATGGTTTTTTTTTATATGGTGTATGATGCGTTGAGGAGGCAAATATTATTTAGGGGGTGGGGGGATGGGGTAGAGACATTAGAGTGGGCGCAAGTCAGCCCTCCAGAGTGGCATACTTATTCAGAGGCCCCGTATGTTTGGAAAAAATGTGATGGTGTAAAGCAATTAGTGTAATATTGCCGGTTCTTATAGCTGTCGCTTTTATTACTTTGGCCGAAAGAAAATTATTGGGCATTATTCAAAGGCGGCGGGGGCCTAATATAGTTGGTTCCGGGGGTTTCTTACAAGCATTCGCAGATGGGCTTAAGTTATTTTCGGAAGAGATTTTTTTACCTAGTCAAATTAATTTGGGGTTGTATTTTTTTGTTGCTGTTTTTGCCCTGGGGGTCGCCTTCCTTCCTTGGGGGGTTATCCCTTATGGCAATTTATTTATGGATTTACATTTGGGCATTTTATATTTGTTTTTTGTGTCTTCAATTAGTGTATACGCCGTTTTAATGTCCGGGTGAGTAAGTAACTCTAAATATGCGTTTGATGGGGCTGTCCGGGGCACCGCACAAATGGTTAGTTATGAAGTGTCTATTGGGCTGTTATTTCTTTCTGTTTGTTTGTGTTGCCGATCTTTAAGTTTGCCGGAGATAGTAAAAGTGCAAGAGGGGGTTTGGTTGGCTTTTCCCCTATTCCCTATTATGGTTATGTTCTTTGTCTCCGCGTTAGCAGAAACTAATCGAGTGCCTTTTGATTTAACAGAGGGGGAGTCGGAATTAGTGTCTGGATTTAATGTAGAATATCGCTCTTTTTTATTTGCTATGTTTTTTCTGGCTGAATATATTCATATTTTATTAATGTCTGTTTTGGGGAGTGTTTTGTTCTTGGGGGGGTCTTTTTTGTTTGTAAAGGGCGGGCTGCTTGTGTTTTGGTTTATTTGGGTTAGGGGAACTTTGCCGAGGGTTCGTTATGATCAGTTAATGGAGTTGTTGTGAAAGAGTTATTTGCCCCTAAGTTTGGGCGGGTTGGGACTTGTTTCTGGTATTTTAATCGGAGCGCAATAGGAAAATTATAATATTAATATCTATTATTTTGTTTTTGAATTGTTTGCTTTTTAATTTAGATTTGAGTTTTTGTCTATCGAAAAGAAAATTTGGGGTAGTGAGCGGATCTATCAGAAAAGAGTCAGTTTTTCAGTTTGTTAATAGTTTAGTTGTGGACTTAGTTACTCCCGCCAATATTAGTTATTTGTGGAATTGGGGGTCGTTGTTAGGGTTTTTTTTGGTCGGGCAAATAATTACTGGAATTTTCTTAGCAATGTTCTATTGCCCCCAGGAAACTTTGGGGTTTCGTTTAGTGGCCGAGTTGGGGTTAAATATAAATAGTGGCTTTTTTTTTCGCTACTTACATGCTAATGGGGCTTCTGTTTTTTTTCTATGTGTGTATTTTCATATTGCAAAGGGGTTGTATTACGGGGGCTATTTAAAAAGGAAAGTTTGGTGGACGGGAATAGTGATCTATCTTGTAATGGTCGCAACGGCTTTTTTGGGGTATGTCTTGCCTTGAGGACAAATGTCTTTTTGGGCGGGTGCAGTTATTACTAATTTGTTCTCAGTAGTGCCTTATGTGGGAGAAGAAATTGTTCATTGGGTTTGGGGGGGGCTTAGTGTTTCAAATGCCACTTTAAATAGTTTCTATAGTTTACATTATTTGTTGCCATTTATTTTGGTCGGTTTAATGGGGGTGCATCNTTTTTTTTTACATGAAGGGGGGTCTAACAACCCATTAGGGGTTTGATCCGAGGCCGATAGTATTACATTTTACCCGCATTTTATAATAAAAGATATCTCAGGAAATTTGATAATACTGTTTATAACTGGCATTATATTATTTTTCTATCCCTATTGATTAGGAGATGCAGAGAATTTTAAGTGCGCGGATCCATTGGTCGCCCCGGTACATATTAAGCCGGAGTGATATTTCTTATTTATTTATGCTATTTTACGGTCTATACCCAATAAGATAGGCGGGGTTTTGGCATTAGCTGGTAGCTTATTGGTATGGTTTATTTTGCCTTTTATTTTTTATGGCCGGCTTCGTGGGGCCTCCTTTAGGCCGATCGGAAAGCTTTTTTTTTGATGTCTTATTTTTGATTTTTTTCTATTAACTATTATTGGTGGTAGGCCTGTTGAAGTTCCTTATATTAGTGTGGGCCAATTTGCGGCCGTTTTTTACTTTTTTTATTTTCTTGTTTTAATGCCCTGGGCGGGTTGATTAGAAAACCGATTATTAAGTGTTAAATGTTAAAGTTAGTTTTAATTACACCGTTTTTAGCACTTTCTCATCTTTGAATTATTTCTGAAAAAGAGGTGGTTCAATTGAAACGAAGCGCTTTGGCCTGGTCGTTCATACTTTTTATTGAAATTTTTTTATTGGGGGGCGCTCTTCAAGAGGGGTTTTCTTGTTTTCAAGATAGGGGGGAGTTTACGCAATTGCGGTGGGGTGTTTTTGGTGTTGATGGTCTTTCTTATTGCTTCTTATTATTGGTTATATTATTATTACCTATTTGTATTTTAGTAAGTTGGGAGTCGATAAAGTTTTTAGTCCGGGAATTTATAATTTGTTTATTTGTTTTGAGTTGGTTATTAATAGGGGTGTTTACTATCATGGATATTTTGGGGTTTTATATTTTGTTTGAGGCCGTATTGATCCCCATGTTCTTAATTGTAATACTTTGAGGCAGTAGAGAGGAAAAGATTAGGGCGGGGTTTTATTTTTTTTTTTTTACTTTTTTCGGGTCTGTGTTTTTATTACTTGGGATTATTATATTGTATATTAAAGTGGGGGCAACAGACTATATGTATATTTATAATTATAAGATAAATAATTATTGACAGTGTCTTTTGTTTATATTATTTTTTTGGGGGTTTGCAATAAAAGTTCCATTATTCCCGTTTCATATTTGGTTGCCACAGGCTCATGTAGAAGCCCCTGTTGCGGGATCTGTATTATTGGCGGGCATTTTATTAAAATTGGGCGGTTACGGGTTTTTACGTTTTTCACTAGGGCTATTCCCCATCGGAGCTGAGTATTGTTCTTCTTTTGTTTTAACATTGGGCCTTTTGGCCGTTATTTATGGAAGTTTAGTCACATGCCGGCAGGTAGATTTGAAGCGGGTTGTCGCGTATTCTTCTGTGGCCCATATGGGGGTTGTTGTCTTGGGCCTGTTTAGCTTAACTAGTGAGGGGGAGATGGGGGGCGTTTATTTGATGTTTGCTCATGGATTAGTCAGTCCTGGGTTATTTATTGCTGTAACTTGTTTGTACGATCGTTATAATACCCGGCTGATAAGATATTATCGGGGTATTTGAGTAAAAATGCCTGTCTTTTGTTTTTTTTTCTTTTTATTGACTTTGGCTAATTTGGGCCTGCCCTTGAGTTTAAATTTTGTCGGGGAGTTTTTGTGTTTGATGGGGCTTTTTCAATATAGTTGGTATTTCGGGCTTTGTTCCTGTTTAAGTGTTGTTTTATCTGCAGCTTATTCTTTATATTTATATAATAGGGTGGCCTTTGGGGCGTATTCCAAGTATATGGTGGGGGGACGGGATTTAAATCGGCGGGAGGTGTATGTGTTTGTTGTTTTGTTGTGTTTAGTTTATTTATTGGGGATTTGCCCCAATGTTTTGGGAAATTGTTTAACATATTATTAAAATTAGCCAAATATAAAAAATAATATCTTATTTATAGTAAACTATATATTTTTAAAACCATATAGTTTATAGTAAATAAATTAGAAACTAAAGTTTATTTGTATTCTTTTTTTTAGGAATGTATTTGTTTTTTTGCTATTTATTATCAGTTGGGATTATGCTTTCGGCGGTTATGGTTATTTGTTCAAAGAGTTCGGTATATGCGGTCTTATCTCTCGTTAGTGCTTTTTTGAATGTCGCGGGTCTTTTTGTTGTATTAGGCGTAGAATTTATCGCTTTTTTATTATTGTTGGTATATGTGGGGGCGATAATGGTATTGTTTTTGTTTGTTTTGATGATTTTAATGTTAAATGAAGACGAATTACAGGGCGAAAAATCGAAGCTTGTGGTATTTGTTTTTTTATTTGTTTTTTTGTTCCTGTTTTGTTTTAAAATCGGCCAAGTCACCTTCCCTAATTGGGGGGCTAATGAAAGGGGTATTGTTTTATTGGGCCGGGGCCTTTATATAGAGTATGGAGAGGGGTTTATAGCAGGGAGTTTGATATTGTTGTTAGCTATGATAGGAGTGGTGGAGCTGGTTGGTGATTTGATTTGAGAGAGTAATTCGGGGGTAAAGAGAAGGGGTTAAATGGAGATGTTGGGGGCTGTTTATTTGAGTTGCTGCTGTTTTGGTATTTCTTTGTTGGCCTTTGTATTATCTTATTTGTTAGTAGAAAAGGTGCCTGAGCAGGAAAAGAGTTCTGTGTATGAGTGTGGGTTTGACCCCTATGAAATAGCCCGGATCCCCTTTTCAGTTAGGTTTTTTTTAGTTGGCATCTTATTTATAATTTTTGATTTAGAGGTGGTGTTTCTTTTTCCTTGGGGGGTTATTTATATTATTATTGGGGGGCTGGGAACTTGAGTTGTGTATTTATTTTTGTGAATTTTAGTTGTGGGTTTGGTATATGAGTGAAAAGTCGGGGGATTAGATTGAGAGTAATGCGGGCATTGGTGTATGTAGGGATTTGTTTGTTTAACGGGGGGGTTGTAGGTATTATTGTAAGTCGTGGTAGCCTGATTCGTGTTTTAATGTGCTTAGAGTTATTATTGTTGTCTGTCTCTTTATTAATCGTAAACTGAGGATTAGTTGGGGATAGTATAGAAGGGGGGGTTCTCTTTATAATGATTTTAATAATTGCGGGGGCGGAATCCTCCTTAGGTTTGGGGATTTTAGTCTTATACCATAGAATTAGAGGAGTCGTAGGTGTTCGTGTATTAAGTGTTATTCGGGGGTAATAAAAAACTATTTGTGTTTTTCCGTTGTATTTTAGTTTATTAGGTTTTGGTTTGTTTGTTTTGCTAATGGGGTTATTTAATTATAGCGAGCCTTGGCAGTTAGGTTTTCAAGCAGCGGGTTCTCCTGTCCTGGGAGAGATTGTGCATTTACATGCTGAAGTGTTGTTTATTTTAGTATTGATTTCGACGGTGGTTATTATTTTGTTTAGTCGGGTCTATGTAATAAAGTATCCTCTATTAAGTTTTTGTGAGGGCGGGGTGGTAGAAATGGTTTGAACTATGATTCCAGGAATAATTTTGATTTTGATAGGAATGCCCTCTTTGAGATTACTATATAGTATGGAAGAAGTTGTTGAAGTGGGGGTAAGGGTAAAAGTAGTTGGCCATCAATGGTATTGGAGTTATGAGGTTCAAAATTTGGGTGGGGATATTTTAGAATTTGATTCTTATATGGTGGGGGGGGAAGATTTGGGGTTGGAGGGCAATAGGTTGTTAGAGGCGGATAACAGGCTATTACTGCCGGTAGGAGAAGAGGTGAGTATTTTAGTTACGGCGGCGGATGTATTGCATTCTTTTGCCGTGCCGTCTTTAGGGGTAAAAATGGATGGAGTGCCTGGGAGATTAAATCAATTATTAGTAAAAGTTAATCGGCCGGGGGTTTATTACGGGCAGTGTTCGGAAATATGTGGTGCAAATCACTCTTTCATGCCGATTGTAGTAGAAGGGGTCTCCATAAAGGAGTATAATGAGTGGATGAAAAGTTTAGAGTAATGCCGCAGTTAGATAGTTTTTATTATTTTGAGGAATATTTAGTAGGGGGGGGCGCTGTTTTTATTATGTATTATTTGTTTAGGTATTATATAATTCCGTGGGAGATATGCCGTAGTAAGATTGTAAGTGGATTGGAATTAGGCACATACAAAAGCGAGGCGGATTATAAAATAATTGGGGGGGTGTTCGATGAGATAGAGGAAAATACAAATTAAAAATGGTAGTTTCTTTTTTTGATCAGTTTAACATTATTGTGGGGTTAGGGGTTTCTAACTTTTCTATTATGTTAGTGTTTATAATTATGATGTTTTTAATTTTTTTTGAAGGAGTGGGTCGGGGGTTAATTTATTGTAAGAGGGTTGCGGGGTTTCGTTGATTATTGGCCAGTGTCCGGGGGATGGTTATTGACAGTTTTGGGGGGAGTGGGGAGAGATATTATCCCTTTATTGTAAGTTTGTTTGTGTTTTTGTTAATAATAAACATATGGGGGTTGTGCCCCTATATATTTACTCCTACAGCGCATGTTGGATTAACTGTGGGGTTCTCTTTTACTATAATTGTGGCAGTCACTATTCGAGGGGCATTAAAATTTGGGTGGGGGTTTTTGAGTATGTTTATGCCCATGGGCGCGCCGATGGGGCTCTCTTTGGGGCTAGTAGTAATTGAAAGTGTTAGTTATTTAATTAGAATTATTTCTTTGGGGGTTCGGTTAGCGGCCAATATTACTGCTGGGCATTTATTATTGGCGATAATTTCCGGATTTGTCTGGGAGATGGTTATTAATGAATGGTTGTTTTTGGGGTTGGGCTGTAGTTTGATTTTAATTCTGGTAGTTGTATTAGAAGTCGGAGTGGCATTAATCCAAGCGTACGTGTTTTGTTTGTTAACGATAATTTATTTTAAAGACGCTTATGAGTTGCATTAAATATTAATAATATTAAGGGGCAACCAAATAATATCAATATCTTGTTTTGTGTTGGGGGAATGAAATATTATAGGCCGTATCATTTAGTAGACTCTAGCCCATGGCCCTTTTTGGGGGGTTGTGCCGGGCTTTCTTTAGTAGTCGGGGGCATCCTATATATGCATTATGGTTACATTTGGTTAATGGTGTCGGGGGTATTATTTGTAGGGATTATAATGGTAGTTTGATGGCGGGATGTTGTTCGAGAGTCCACTTTTTTAGGGAAGCATAATACAATTGTTAAACGGGGGATAAAATATGGCATGATTTTGTTTATAGTCTCTGAAATAATGTTGTTTTTTTCTTTATTTTGGGCTTTTTTTCATAATAGTTTAAGTTTTGCAGTTGAGTTGGGCGGGTGTTGAGTTCCTCGGGGGGTTGAAGCGTTAGATTATAAGGCGGTCCCTCTTTTAAATACTGCATTGTTATTGGGCTCGGGTATGTTAGTAACCTGGGCGCATTATGGTATAATTAGGGGGTGGCGGGTGGTCGGCTTAAGGGCGTTGGGGAGTGGTGTGGCGCTCGGGCTTCTATTTACGTGTTTACAAGGTTTTGAGTATTATGTGGCCTCGTTTACTATTGCAGATTCTGTCTATGGGTCTGTATTTTATTTAATGACCGGGGCGCACGGGTTACATGTGATAATAGGAAGTGTATTTTTAACAGTTTGTTGGTTTCGTTTATTGTATTATCAGTTTCGTGACGATGATCCAGTGGGGTTTGAACTCGCGGCATGGTATTGGCATTTTGTTGATGTGGTTTGGTTGTTTTTATACATTTTTGTTTATTGTTGGGGGAGTTAATAAAAATTATTAAGTGAAACTTATAAAGAAACAACGGCTTTTGATTTGTATTAGAAACAGAAAATAAACCAAAGTTTATAGTCTATTTACTATAAATAAGATGTTTTAAAAAATATCTTGACCATTATTTGAGAGATTAGGTTAGTGGAGACTGAAAGCCTTCAAAGCTTTAGGGGCGGGTTCGAGTCCCGTATCTTTTAATGGCTCAAGAAACAATTAGATCCCCCGATAAGGAACAACGGGTTTCTCATTGTTTGTGTTTTTGTTAATAATAAATATATAGGGCACAGCCCCCGTATATTTAGCCCATAATTAGAATAGACTAAGGGGAGGTCGTCAGGATCATTGTTTGAAGGTATAGGTTCGAGTCCTATTTCTAAATTTTAGGAGAAAGCAGAATAAACAACGGAAACTGGAAAGTGTTTTTGTTTATATAATGTTATTATTGTGAGTGGACGGGCTGATGGTTGGGGTTTTATTATTATTGGTATTGGGGGGAGTTCGGGGGGCAATAGGTAAATGATTGTTGTTATTATTAATAGTGGAGTTGGGGATATGTTTAGCGGGAGGTTGGGGGGGTAGTATTAGCTTAAATGTTTTGTGTGGCCGACTTTTGATAATCATAACTTCTATTTTAATTGTAGTGGGAAATTTGAAAGAAGTATTTATAATTAATATTTTTGTAATATTCGGGGCATTTATTTTAGTCTCCTCAGAAAATTTAATTATGATATATTTAGGACTAGAAATGCAAAATTTGGGGCTTTTTGTGTTGTTAGGGCGGGGCCGAGGGGTCCGGGGAGTTGAGGGGGCTTTAAAATTTTTTATTTTGGGTGCGGTATCTTCTGCCGTCTTTTTATTGGGGGTGGCTTTTGTNTATGGGGGAAGTGGTGAGGTTTGTTTTTTGGGGAACAATTATATCGGCTTGTTAGAAAATTGGGGGCGGGGGTTAATTACTGTTGCCTTATTATTTAAACTAACGATGGTGCCGTTTCATTTTTGGGCCCCGGATGTTTATGGGGGGGCCAGTTTCTATACTATCTTGTTGCTTGTTACTATACCAAAGATAAGTATTTTTTATTTATTAATGCAGGTTGGATTTGAAGATCAAATTGTGGTTTGGTGTGTGGCTTTGTCTTTACTAGTGGGAGGTATCGGGGGGTTAAATCAGGCCTCGATGAAAAAATTATTTGTCTATAGTGGTATGATAAATATGGGAATGGTTCTTTGGGGGTTGTTAGTGGGAGGTAATAGTGGAATTGTGATAAGTTTTGTTTATTTGATAATTTATATGATAGTGAGTATTGGTATCTTCTTTATTTTGCTACAATTGAAATGAAGGTCTGGGCTTATAGTGGAGTTGGTGGGAGTGGGGCGTAAAAATGCCGTTTTGGGAGTGAGTTTTATATTGTTATTTTTTACTCTTGCTGGCATACCACCCTTTGGTATATTTTTCGTAAAGTTATGAATAATTATGTCAGTTCTGATGAGTGGCGGGTGGCTTCTCGCAGTAGGTTTGGTATTAGTTTCGGTAATCGCAGGGGTGTTTTATGTAAGAGTAATTTCAATAATATATGAAAATGCAGCTTGAGGGGATCGATTATGGGGAGCACTAAGCAAAAGAGAGTGATTGTTGTTGTTCCCCTGAGTGTTAATCGGTATGTTCGCGTTTTTTACTTATTTTTATTGATTGGTTTTATATTGGGGGTTGGTGGTATTTGACGGTTTCTTAGAGGGGCTAAAATAAACTAAAGTTTATAGTTTATTTATTATAAATAAGTAAATAGCCAAGGCCCATATAATAAACATTATATAAACAAGAACAAACTAAAACCCCCTTTATTAGTTGGGGCGGCTTCAAGGAAGAATAAATCCAAATATAACAAAAAACTATTTGTGTTTTTCCGTTGTATTTTAGTTTATTAAAAGTTTAGTAATAAAGTAGAATGATTATGTGTATTTTGTGCTTTCCTTTGATGGGGGCGATTCTCGCCGGCCTTTGAGGTAGGAAATTAGGTAGTCGAGGGAGTCGCTATTGATTAGCCTTATTAGTTTTTTGTGGGCTATTAGTACTTTTGAGGGTAGTGTGAGAGATCAAAGAAGGGGGGGTTATTTATGTAGAATTTGAAAGTTGGGTAAAGACAGGATTTGTAGAAATAAATTGGGGGTTTTATGTAGATTATATCACTATTGCAATGATGTTTATTATTATGATTGTTTCCGGGTTAGTGCATTTGTATTCGATAGGATATATGGAGGGAGACCCGCATGTGTCTCGTTTTATGTCTTATTTATCTTTATTTACTTTTTTTATGCTGGTTTTGGTAACTAGTCATAATTATTTACAATTGTTTATAGGTTGAGAGGGGGTGGGCTTGTGTTCTTATTTATTAATCAATTTTTGGGGGACGAGATTAGCGGCCAATAAGGCGGCGATAAAGGCAATGCTTGTTAATAGGGTCGGAGACATGGGATTGATTATTGGGATGATCTTTCTACTAAACCAATATGATACTTTAGAATACGGGTTATTAAGCGTTTTATATGAAGTGGGGGGCAGTAAGTTAGGAATAATTGGATTTTGTTTATTAGTGGGGGCGGTAGGAAAATCAGCGCAGTTGGGGCTGCATACTTGATTACCGGATGCTATGGAGGGGCCGACTCCCGTGTCCGCACTTATTCATGCGGCTACAATGGTCACTGCTGGTGTTTTTTTAATAATTCGTTCCGCAGATTTATTTGTACATTGTTCTGCAGTATTAATATTAATGGGGGTTATCGGTAGTTTAACTGCTTTTTTTGCTGGTACTGTGGGGCTAGTACAGGGGGATTTGAAAAAAGTTATAGCGTATTCTACTTGTAGTCAGCTGGGGTTAATGGTTTTGGCTTGCGGTTGTTTGTGTTTTTCTAGTGCGTTATATCATTTGGTAAATCATGCTTTTTTTAAGGCATTATTATTTTTAAGTGCCGGGTCATTAATACATGGCTTGGGAGATGAGCAAGATATGCGTAAGTTTGGTGGGTTTCGAGGAGTTATGCCGGTCACATATGTTGGTATATTAGTGGGTTCTTTGTCTCTGATGGGGGTTCCTTATTTAACTGGGTTTTATTCTAAAGATGTGGGGTTGGAGTTAGTTTATGGCCAATATATGTGGGGGCTAGTTTATTGGTTGGGGGTTGGGTCGGTTTGTTTGACGGGGGCTTATTCTGGTAGATTAATTTATTTGGTATTTTTAGGGCGACCTCGTGGGTCTTGGTTAAAATATCGTGGAGTTTATGAGGGTAATTGGTGTATATTAGTTCCTTTGGTAATATTGTCGGTAGGAAGTATAATAGTTGGTTATGGGGGTAAAGAGTTTTTTTTGTCTAGCGAATTTGCCCCAGTTGTGCCTAGTTTGGTAAAATGGCTCCCCCTAATATTTGGGGTTTTGGGTGCTACGGGGGCGGGATCTATATATGTGTTTTGGAGGAATATGAAAAGTAACTCCGGGTGGGAAATATGGAAATTTAAATTTTGGTATTTTTTTCTAAATTTTGCTTGACGGTTTAAAGAAGTAATGAACCGTAATGTGTTAGAGAGAGTATTAAAGTTCGGTTACAGTTTATTTAAATGGGTAGATAGTGGGGTTTTGGAATATTTGGGGCCAAAGGGGATTGGAGCGATAATGGTTGTGTTAGGGCGGGGTATTAGTCGATTGCAGGGGGGAGAGTATACTGTTTATATATTAATAATGTTTTGGTATGTTGGTCTGGTGTATGTTACTGGTTCAGGAATTGAATATGCGGTGGTGCCGGGATACTTGCTTTGGTGAGAGTAATATGAAATGGTGGCTGAAGATCAAATAATGTTATTTGGTCCGCTTTTTAGTAACTAGTTCATCGTATTAGGAAGTGCGGGGGGAGACCAAAAAGTTATATAAACAATAACAAAATTATAATAATTATTGAAGCACGACAAATATTATATAAACAACGGAAAAAGCAAAACACAAACAAATAATATTTGATAAATAAAAGAATTTCTTTGGTTTCTAGGGCAGCCTAAGATACGTAGTGGGGGCCTCATTTTAGTGAAAACCAATCGGCGGCAGTATAAAAAATTGTGCAATGTTCTGATAAAAGGATGACACAGTGGTTTCTATTAGGATGGTCCAACAACGTGCCAGCAGACGCGGTTATACGTTGCATCCAAGTGTATTAAAAAAGCAAAAAGGGTGTTGAGGCGGAGGAAGAAAAGATAGTTGTAACTTTTTTGTAAAGATAAAATTTAATTATAAAAAAAGGTGGGCTCGAGGCGAAGGCGAATTATTATTCATTCCAATGTTTGAACACGAAAGTGAGGGTAATTAACGGGATTAGATACCCCGGTAGTCTTTACTGTAAACTAGGATAGATTTGTAATGATTTGAATTTTGAAATAAAATATTATATGAATTTTGTTCCGCTTGAAGAGTATGGCCGCAAGGCTGAAATTTAATGGACTTGGCGGTTCATAGGAAATTAGAGGAGCGTGTTGTTTAATTCGATAGTGCCCGAGAATCTTACCTTCATTAAGTGGTATTGCATGGCCGTTATAAGTTTTTATTGAAAGATAAAGGCGCTACCTCATATGGGGGAGAAGACAGGTCATTATGGTCTTGATATGGGGGGATGTATGCGCTACATTTTTCTAGAGATAGAAGTGCGGAAAATGTGTTGAAAGGCAGTCGTAAGTAGGATTTAATAGTAATGGGGTGTAGAGGGGCCCCGTGAATGTTTTCATATGTTCGTACAAATTGCCCGTCAATTTCTTGAAAGGGGAAATAAGTCGTAACAAAGTAAGGGTACTGGAAAGTGTTCTTGGATAA